AAAGTGACCTCTACGCTTCGTCCCCGGTGCGTAGGGCCGATCCCCGTGTGCTAGAGGGAGGACCAGTTTGTGTTAAGCATATAGTTCTTGTCTTGTTTAGGCATTTGGTGCCCTCTCTGCCGGCCTGCTTAGTGGCAGAGCCACCTTCTTTGGGGTCAGTGAGGAGGACAGGACAATCCCCCACTCCGGCGGTTTCTTTCTTTCCAACCAGATTATACCCGGCCCGGTCCTATTTCAAACAAAAGAAGCAAAGAAGGGAAATCCTCGTAAAGGCAGCAAGGCGTGTCGCCTTCGAATTGAGTAGTGAGTCTTCTTTCTACTCTACTTTTGTAATAGAAAGTAGACTCAAGCCTCACCCCTTCATGTATGTTAATTTTCCGAATCTAGTTATATGGACTGATCTTTTTCCGTTTAAAAGAGGGTCTATTTTGATAGATAGAGATAGACAGGAACTAAGCAATAAGAACAGAATACCAAAGGCTTACTCCCATTTCTCTCTACTCTATCTATGAAGGCTATGAAGGAATTCGTTCATAGAATGCTTTTTGATTGCACAAATTTTTTTTTGAAAACAACCGTACGGGATACACGCGGCGGAGGAGATTGTACCAAAGGAGACCCGTTTTACCGATCGTTTGGTTGGGTGTGCCCTTAGTCGCCCCGCAGAAGAGAAGCCATACCCTTAGGAAGCTTACCCAACTCATCGCTTAACTCCGGAAGACAACCCCAGTAAATCTTGCATAATTTCAGAGGTAACGCAATTAAAAGCCGGCGGTTTCTTTGTGTTAAGAATGGATACTTCTTGGTCTTTGCCGGAATTCCGACTTGGGGATACCTTTGACCGATTGCCTGCCCCTTCATTATTATTAGTAAGATGGAGAAAAGCTGAAGAGGAAGAAGAACCTTTCAGAATGGGTTCCCCCCCTCAAAAAAAACCAAGAGGGGATTCTCTCAAAATCTCTGAAGCGATAGGACAAGTCATGGTGATCAATGGGGAAGACGCATTGCCCTCGAGCTCGATTAATAATGCACCTGAAGAACCACGAAAGGAGGAACATACTTCGGAATACTGAGAGTATAGGGAAATGATTTAAAGCGGACCGGAAGAAGCCCGAAGAATAAAACAAATAATGAATGAATGCAATGAAATCAATGGAGGGGCATACAGTCAAGTACCTACATTCCGATTCCCAATCATGGATGAGCCTCCCTGAACTTCCAATTGAGTACTTTAGCAGGAGGATTCTTACTCGAATTGGTAATAAGGTGGGTAAAACAGTGCGAGTCGACGAACATACAGCCAGAAAGACAAGGGGAAAATTTGCACGCATAAGCGTTGAAATGAATTTGAACAAGCCTTTGGTCCCTAAAGTTCAATTAGATTAGGGAAAAGAACTCAGAGAATTGAGTATTTATCCATTTGATTTCTTTTTAATGCGGTAAATTCGGTCACAGATCCGAGTCATGTTTACAACGGACTGAAATCAAACCGACACGAGTGCAGGGAAGGACAATAATGATGCTATGAGAACTGATACAGAGCAAGAGAAGCAAAATGTTGTAGTAAATAAACCTTCACAAAAAAACCTTGGATGATAGGTCAGAAAAGGGGACGACGCGGAGTGATAAATTGAAATCAGAGAAGGGGAATTCACGGAGGTGAGCGAGAACATGATGGCAATAAGCAATAATAAGGGCTCTCGGTTTGCAGTGTTAGAAACTGAAGAACCCGAAGGGATGGCCGATGAGCACAGGCTCGCCGGAGTGATCAGGAGGAACAATGATATAGAGCAACGGGAAGAAGGTCGTCGTCTCTTTGGGAAGAGTCCAGCTCCAAGTACGCGGTTCAAGCACAGCTAAATGCACAGAGACAACAGAGCACCCGGAATCAGCAAGCCATCCAGGGGGCCGGGGCCGTCCCCCACTTAACAACCTCAAAACCCTCCTACCCAATCGCAACCGAAAAACCCAGCGCAAGCTCCGCCCAGACCCGCTTATAACAACGCTGCGCCTCCGGCCAATTATGATCCTCAGCAGCAACAAGGTGCTCCCAAGCGACCCTGGGGACCCAATAGAGCTCACTACCCGCCATTAGCCCTACCCATTCCTACCCTATTCTCCATGCTTCTGACCTGTAAAACCCTTTCTCTGCCCAGAGATAAACCACTCCCCTGGCCTCCTGGTCTCGACTATTCAAAGTTCTGTCCATTTCACCGATACGCAGGCCGTACCATCGAAGAGTGTCATACTTTGCGTGATGTCATCTAGATGAAAATCTTATCAATTGGAACGAAGTTAAGGCATACCTTCGCCAATGTCACTGAAGCTACTGGGGATCTATACTAATCCAATGCCACAACATCAAGGGGGACAAGTCACCACTCAGGGACCTACACCGGTACAAACTAATCCAGGACTTTCTGCCAGCGCTAACACCATCCGAGCTTGCACTGCCGCTCGAAGAGAGATGCCTGTGAGACCCTCTCAAGTTCTTTAATTCGAAGGAGGTTCTGAGAATTCAAAAGTCCGAAGTCACTTTCTTTGTCCCTAGGAATCTAAGTTCCAAAAGCAGACGAAATCACTATGGAACCGGACCTCCTCGCTGCCGCTTAATTCATTACCAGGAAGAGGCAAATTCGCTTTTTTAGTAAGCCCTATTAGCTAGTAAGGGTGGGTTGAAAAGGTAAAGAAGGAAGAATGGATCCGAACGAATGCATGGGCAGGTGAAATGAGCCCTTTTTTTTGAATCCCCTCGTCACCTACTAGTGAGCCGGAAAGCTTAGGGACACCTCTCGTTCCTCTTCCCCCATTTGACAACCATATCTCGTTCGGATGATTCTCTGAAACCCCCTTAACTAAGAGATAGAAAGGCGAAGGGAAGTTCGGAAAAGCCTAGCAGACGGGACTATCAACCGCTTTCTATTAAGACCTCGGCACCATCCTTACCCCCCTACGAAAGATTTAGCCCTATTTATAAGAGGAAAGCTCCCAGGTTCCACATCTTAAAGAAGTGCATGACCAGATTGGAAGCACGGAGGTTCATTCGCAATGGGACAACTCACCCAGCCATGATGCATGACAGAAGAGATCGAGCACAAAATGGAGTTTCCCTCTTGGGTGAGGCTCACGTCCGGAAAGAATCTTTTTCAAGACTTTATCTCCTATGTTGACCTTTCTCTATATTACCTTATTTTGGAATTCACTTGAAAGCCCCTTTTCTGGTAGACCTGGGCATGTTCCATGGCGCGAAGTCTCTTCTCATCTAATAGCTCTCATTTTGGGGATATATAAAAAATATGCTCTCTATCATCCACATCCAAATCTTTTTCAAGCTGGGCCCTGATGTTTCAGGGAATGGCGGAATCCGTCTCTAGCAAGTACGCAACTGGCCTTAAATTGTATCGAGCTACAGGCCCTTCTCATAAGATGTTGTAAGCTACGGGCCTTATTCGACGAAGCTTAAAGCAGACATCAAGAGCTAAGAAGGGGGCCAACAAGCCCCTTTGAAGCTAATGCCTTAGAAGCTACAGGACATAGAAGCAGGCCAACAAGTGGATTGAATCTTTTCCAGTCTAGAGACTGGCGGATTACCTTCGAAACAAAGGATTGAAAAATTCCTTCTGCTTTGGACAAGATAAGTGGACAGATGAGTTGAATAATACAGGGACTGATAAGCTAAGCGAGGTTCCCCTTTGAGATCTCCCAACCTAAAGGCTTTATTCAGAGGTGGGTCTTTCAACCGCCTACTCTTTCGATGAAGGGTGCACTACAAGAGAATAGGTACTAAAGATATTAAATGGGGGGATTTCGCCGATATTGAGTCGACTATAAACTATTCATCTTGCTTGGAACCGTCGTTGTGTATGGGAAAGAGGGCTTCTACCTATGCTTGGTTGGGAAAAGGGTGAATGGTCCCAAAAGGGACGGGAAAAAGCCACTAGAAAGAACGGGGGGTCATCCACCAAGTATCGCGCTGGGTAGTCCACTTTATCCGTGACTCTGAGTACAAGATTTCCGGGATCAAGAAACTAGCAAACAAATATGCTCGGCTGGACTCTTTTCTCGTATGCCCGGAAAATTTCATTTCGGTACAACTCCGCTTGCTGCAAAGCCTTTATTTCTCGTCCAAACACTCCAGATCTGCACTTCCCTTTACTCCATAGGGCCGAAGCCTTATTAAGTTAAGAATTAAGAAGGGCTTTTTTTTTATAGAGAGAGAGTCAGGGGCGATCTATATTGCTTACCACAGCTCTATTCCCGACTTGAAATCCATAACGGACTTTAAGAGAGGATGAACATTCCCGTTCTATAGGTAGCACTGCCCCTATTAGAGAAGGGTGAGGGCCCACTTCCGTACTTCTGATCTGCTAGCACTGTGAATTACCTTAGACCTACGCAGCAGGAACGAGATGGAGCACCTACTCTACTGGTCGTCTGCTCTCTCGAGGTCGTCCTTATCTAGGTACAAAAAGGACATTACGGGATATCTCCAAAATTCGATGTACTTCGTGCAGGACACATCTCATGTTTGCCGAATCTAAAAACCATCGCCTTTGCATCCAAACACTTCACGGCGGCTATGATCAGATCCCAGTGTTGGTTCACTTTTTACTTTATCCTCCACGAAATCTTCTGATCTCCTGTTCTCAATGATGTTAAGCAGCTCCTGATCGCAGCAATCATGCCTTCGAAGGTACGTTTTTTTCATTCGGGGTCTTACCTTGGGGATAGACGATGGACCCGCCATTCGACATGATGCAGCATTTTGAAAGAAAATTCCATCAAATCAAAGGAGTTGACATTTCTGACATCTCTTGACACCCTTACTTTTAATAGGGGGCCTTGCCTCATGATTTTCTTGGCAAGCATTTGGCTGTTGACGTGTCCTCCGCACCCACTTGAATGAGCTTGTTCAACAATGCTCCTTATTTCGGAAGGGCGAGTGACCTTTTGTAAAGGACATCTCCCAAGATCACAAATCGTCGGGAAAGTTCCCTCCGGGCTCTCCTCTGACCACGAGTGGCGTACTCCGGTATGAACCCGTCTTGAGGTAATTGTAGAAAGAATAATACCATGGTTCCCATCGTCCTCGTAATCTTCCTCGTCTTGACTGGTGATAGTTCATCATGTTCCAACTCCCGATAGTCTTCATCCAAGAAGATAAATGAGTCCCGTTCGGCGGAAGGGCTCTCTGTGGCTCGGATGTCGATGACAAGCGACTCTGTGCTTCGGTGTACTAGCATGTGTACTAGAGCGGCTGAGTATGAATTCCATAAGGGCTGGCGAGTCAGCCAAGCTATTTTATATTCTCGGAACATGGGTGAAGGTGATCTCCCTAAAGCGCTTGATCAGGTCAATGCCAAGTTCTTGGTACGATATGAGTTGGGTCTCTTTGGTCTTCCATTCTCCTATACCTCTCTCTATAAAAAAAGCCTTTCCCCTTTTCATAATACCCACGGTAAGCATCCCGTTAGCTCTTCATATTTCCTAGGCCATCTATCCCCACTATCTCCGAATTCTGTAAGCCGTAAGAAGTCCGTAAAATGTGAATAAAGTCCTCACGCGAAAGTTCATCGCCTTCGCTTATCTTGTTTTTTAAGGTCAGTTCTTGTATGATGTCGACGAAGGTCTCATGTTCACGATTATTATTCTTGCAAAACTCGGAAAGTATTAAAGCACATTTATTCCTCAAGCTGTCGATTGTGTCAGTCGGAAGTGCATACGGCAGATCAGCTTCCTCTACCTAGGTACGGATTGGATGCTCCTCCTGCTCGGGCGGGACTCTCAGACGGCTATGATCGGACAATAGAGTATGTAAGATATAGCTCGTGCCTCTTAGGCTTAACAAGATGGGGTTCGGATGAAAACGGATCTCGCTAATCCAGTCTATTCTATTTTGAATAGACTGATGTTGGACTAGCTGACTCCCTAAGCTTTGCCGTATTGCATTAGAAAGTGGGGAATTCCATCGTCTTTGGTATGCGAACTTCAAGCTGCTACTGCTCCGATAGCTGCTTTAGAGGTTGCTTAGCCGGTATCTGACTGAACTAGCTGGTTTAGATTTCATTAGTTGAAAGTCTCGCACTATTTACACTATTTCAACAAAGACTGTGTAAAATGGATATTATATAAGGGAAGGATTGACCTGTTAGTTGACTTCTCAATTGAGAAAAAATTGGAATGAAACTGGCAATGCTCTCTTCGGTTTTCATCCGGTTGGCAATCCTCTCTTCGGTCCTAGCTGAGTTCTGTCTTAGCTTTACGGCAAAGGGATAGGCTTAGCCTATTGAATGGGGAGAGCTAGGCTGCATTCGGGGTAAAAGGCTACTTTCAGATCTCTTTCCCTGTAGTCGTACTATGACTTTCTGAGGGATTGAACTCTAGTCGTACTATTCGATATCATCTAGCAAAGAAGTCAGCTATGGGCAAGACTTGGGGCGGGCCACCAAAGTTTAGTTAGAGCTCAAGAGAATCGCTTCACGCCTTGCTTGCAAGAGCTAGACAGCAAAACAATTCCTAGCCAACATTGCTTTCGAAATAGCTTAATTTCAGGGAACATCTACTTTCGAATTTTCTATAGTGAAAGCCTTTTTTCCAGGCAAAGACCCCACTCATAGGGTGAAGGCAGCCTGGAGAATAGCTCCTAGCCTTATTCTAAGAAGGCGCATGCCATCAAACGAAAGGAAGGGCCCAAACCGTTAGAGAGCATATGTTTCCAATAGCAAGAGTCAGTCCAAGCAGCGGAACACGTTACCCATTTCAACTAGGGAAGTTTCCAAACTCAAATTCGAAATGAGATCTTCCATCTTGATTAGCATGGTAGGTAGGCATGAAAGATGAGGCAAAGAATGTTCCGCATCTCCCCGGCCAGAAGCTTTCAAGACAGGCAAAGGTAAGGGGAAAAACAGTTAATAATGACTTTGCTAGGAGTTAGGACCTTTCATCCAATACATGTCAGGGATTTTTATCCCAATAGAATGCTATTTTACCTAGGTCAAAACCACGTTAAGGATACCTTTATACCCTTTCGATTATAGGCTTAAAGCATGAGGGTGGACCGCTTGCCTATAGCAAGAGAAGGATGACCCGCATGTGGGTGAAAAGCCTCTCTAATAGCGGAGAGTGATAGTACGATGGATAGGTCTCATCAGAGGTTCTGGCTGGTATTGCTGCTATAAGTCCGTTCGGGGAGTCCGTGGCATAAACAAAGAAGGATTTGAGTCTGAGAAAGACTGTTTCCCCATTTTCATACGAATAGTGAGAAATCTCAGAGTTTATCCAGTTGGGGCATAGAAAGAAGACCTGAACTCGGTGTTTCCTCAATCTGAATAGATCAATCTGGATTATAGGCCAGCAAGCCCGGAACCTGCAAGTGGAAGCCTGCTGCCAAAGAGAATGTTAGTGAGTCTTAGCCATGATCAGACGAATGGTGTCAAAGACGAGAAAGAAGAAAGAGGAAAATGAGACATTCAATCATGATTTAGCGGGGGCAGTTAGACGATGCAAGGTATGCTTCAGAAGGCCTAGTTCAATCTGAGAGGTTTCCCATGCTCTCGCTCCTTAGAAAGATTAGGTGATAGGATAGGCCGACCTTTTGTTAGAAAGAGCCGGGTGACCCCCTATCAATCTGCTTTCGCCGCTAGCCTCTCCTTTGCGGGTTCCCATGCCTTGAAGAGGTTAGAGAGGGATATAATATAAAATCCGGATTGAAAGATAGGCATAGATAGTCTAATCAAGAGGATTAGGCATGAGCATACAAAATCAGTCAAATATGAGAAAGATAGATACGAAATCCGGATCAAAAAGAGAGATATATCAGAAATCCGGTATGGAATGATAGATCAATCTGAAAGATGAGGTATGAATGCTAGAAGGCAGGGATAGGTATTCAACCAGAAACCTGAACCCTTTAAGTCGTTCCTTCTATGGGTAAGTCAAGTTCAGTTAGAAAGTCCTTCCCTCTCTGCTCATCCTTCCCCGTTCCTAGCTTAGCTCTCACTATTGAAGCTCGTACGCAATGAGCCTCTCACGTTTCACTGAGATTGCTGCTTAGTCCTTCTCAAAAGCCTAATTCGTTCGCCTATGAATAGTCAGCCGAGAAAAGTCTAATTCTTTCGCCTATAGGTAGCCAAAATCCCGGAAAAAAGGAACTTGATGATGTTCTTCTCCCCTCGTGGTTTCTATCTATAGATCCTAGACGGCGGAGACCATCTAGCTATTCATTAAGAAATGCCTGAAATGCTTGCTTTATTGGTTGGCAGCTTGGTTATAGTCGTTATGAAGAATGAAGGAGCACTGCTGCACTTCCACGACATGGGAAAGGATCATGGGATGAGGAAAAGAAAGAAAAGGTGCAAGGTGAGGAGATATCGAGAGGTAGAATAGGTGAAATGAGTTCAAAGGAATTAGTTAAGACACGCTTCTTTAGCACAGGCCACGGAGTGAAGTTGGAAGGTTCAATGAACTACGCGAAGGGCAAATCTTGGGCGCTATTGTTGTCTATATACAAGTGGCGTAGGCGAAGCTGTGGCGACTCGTGGAGTAGACAGCGAGCTCCGCTTGAACAGAAAGCAGCAAGCTGCAAGCACTACTCCAAAAGCAGTGAGCTCCGCAACAAAAGCGAAGCGAGCCGCGGTAGCCTATTAAGTTTTTCAGCTGCATCGTACCGTACTATGGGAGGGGTCCGTACCTCCTTTAGATAGAGCCCCCCTGCTCCTAATGTAGAGCTAGAACTACTGCTACCGTGGAATCCGCGGTCACACATAAGTATCTCGCCTTCCAAAAAAAGCGGCTGCTAATTAGCACTAATGCTAATGGGGACCATCGATCAAGAAGGACTTCGGAGACTGCAATCGAATTGATCAAAAAATAGAAATAGGGCCAACTCTTCTAGTTGCGCCTCTAACCTTACTACGCTACCCTGATAAAAGGTCGAATTCAGCAGGACTGCAGGCACGAAATGCCGATCAAATCCGTTAAAGGAAGCCTAATCAAAGCGGGCAAACAAGAAGATCTGACTGAGTTGATGATGGACCGGATCTCGAAAGGCGAGAGGCTTTCATAAAGACGTATGATAAACGGAGGGTCGAGAGAGGCTTATTGCACGATCCACCCAACCCAGCTAAGCTAATAAATGCTGCATAAGATAAGAGAGTGGGAGGCCGGCCCCCGCCCATCTGGAGGTGCACACCCATTTATGAACATATACAAAGGGCTAAAGAGAGAAGTCCATGGAGAACTACCAAATCCAATGACTTTTATTTGTTCGTACCATTCTGTCATCGATCACTGCTGGGTCGGTTGGTGAGTCACCCAAAAAAAGCATCGAGAAAGGTCAAGCATATATGTTTTATGAAATGATCAGCGGTTTCATTTATGCTATGCCCTGCATCGTGTTCGTCTGTGTTTATTGAGCTTTCAGCGCCATGCGCTTTGCTTCGCTTTATAAAAGAGAGAGAGAGCCTTGTCTTGAGAGTGAAAAGAAAGGGCAAGCGATAGAAAGGATAGTCCCTCGCGCGTTCGCGAGAACTACTAGAAAATGGTGAGATCATTAGATCATTAGTGAAAGAAGGACCAACGACGATCCTATCCTAAAGGAGAAGAAGGAGTAGGAGGAGTCAGTTTTCTTTGAAGATCGAGGAATCAATCTCCCAATTATGCCATTCGGAAGAAGTCTTCTACAGAGGGAAAGCCTGTTACGAGTAAGTGGAGAGGAAAGATCTCCAGAGATTCTTATCTCATTCCATTCCAGTGGCTCACGAGGAATGGAAAGGAACAGGGAACTTACAATAATACAACGCCGCATTCACGAAGAAGTCTTATGCTATTTCTCAGTAAAGTTTACGATTTTTTTGCTGTTTTGGAAGACTCGAGTCCTGCAACGATTCCCATCACCCAAAATTTCTATATCTATATATATGTATATTTTTTTTTATCTCATTTTATTTAAACTATTGTATTGTAGTGGATATCTCTTGATGGATGAGCTGCACCAGGCAGTAACTCCATTTCTTCATGGATCGGGGGTTGAAATGTCTGGAGGAAACATGCCGGGTGGCAGTGGAGGCTCGGGTTGGACTTCATTTGATCTAGGCGTCTTAGCCGAGGATAGTAGCGAAGAAGTCAACCAGCCAAACCTGCAAAACACCCCCGCACCTCCTGTTGTGCATTACCTTCCAGAACCAGATATGGATTCTGTGAGAGATGCCATCAGGAACAGACTTCTTATAACCCGACTAGGGCGTAAGAATTCTCTTGTTTCTGATGATGAGATATCCGAGATAATCGAACTGAAAACGTTGATTCTCGACAGAATGAACATGTTATACCCCACCCCCTTTTGGGATATCCATCGGTTGAGGATCCTCCGTGACTTCCTCCAACCGCCGCGGGGCTCGGAGTATAGCATACACGTTTTAGAAAGAAAATTGTGGTCTTTATATGGAGATAATCCCACTAGCTCCTTAATCTATAAGGAACTTATTAGATTGCGAGAGTATTTCCATTTAAATGTACAGGTTCGTGGTCCTCGAGGGAACTGAGCGTATATGATTAATCAGTTCCGATTCTTCCTTCTATCTTGGTCTTTAGAATAGAAGTACTAAGTGAGATTGAGAGCAGCCGCGAAATCGTCTATAAAGGCCGCGCACTACTTAATGGTCAGCATCAACGATTGGGAACGGGGGCAAAGGCACTTCCCAAACCCCGACTAGAGGAGTTTCTCGTTTGACCCTTCATTCTTACTTCAACTAGAAAGGTTAGAACTTGATCAGTGCCTTCCAAGATTAGAGCTCTATGAGGACCTGTGGGTGGTGCTTCTTAGATAAAGAGTGCTAGCCGGGCAGCACTAGAGATGTGGAATCACGTCTAGCGCCATATGTACTGAGGAGATCATCACTCGGGAGACATGGTCACAAGCCCGGCAACCAGTTCATACCAAAAGGTCCACCTATCCTGTCCTGAGAAAAGGTTGGCATACCAATCAGGGATCAATCCTTCCAGTGAAGAAGGACTTGCGATAGAAGATTGGAGCAGCTTGAGTCTATACTATAGAATATACGCGTACGCAATTTTAGTAGCTTTTTTAATATATATTATCCTTGGATGCGAAAGACACCTTTCTCTTTCCCATTGGGTAGTCACTCTAAACAAGATTCTCTTCTTTCTTTTTTAGTTTAGTGACAGTTCATCAAAAGAATAGTCCAAGATTGCTTGGATCGAGCACGCGAGGCGCATAGTCTGAAGTACAAGAGCGGGTTGTATCATCTTCAACATTTCTACTACTTCTTTGCCTCCCTCTTCTCTTTTCAGAGATCTCCTTGTTCTCATCCCTGATTTTCCACCATACCTTCGCCGCCTTCTTCATCATCTTGTTCCATCCTTCAGTGATAGACGCAATTATACTACTCTATTCCTACGAAACGAGCCTATAGAGAGTGGGGGAAGGGACGGATTTGAGACTACCGACGTCTCTAGCGCTGTTGAGCTAGGGTTTGTTCTTATTGTTTTGTGAACATTAACTGAACCATTACCTGATTCAGCTAGAGAAGGAATTCCCTGTGTTAGGGGAACTGTAACAGGGGTAGCCTTTCCCATTGATGAGATCAAGCCAAAAACAAGCAACCCAAAGGACAAGAGTCACCCGGTATGTAGCACGACCGTTAGAGCTTTGACTGCCTTTCCTGAGTGTAGTTCTCTATGGGATAAATCTTCCCGCAGGGGATAAACAATCAACATCTTACTAGCAGCTCCGTTGTTTCCAGCCTAAGGTCTATAATAGCCTATAGCAGTTGTGGTTGTAGCTCAATCAGTTAATCTTCGTTCATCCCCCTTTCACTCGGCTGTCTGTCTCCGTTAGCGCTGTGGCAATCGGTGTCGTGTCAAGCACCTTCCTGTAGTGTTGGAAGCTGCTGATATAGAATAAGTGCTGGGCATATATAACCAAAGATCGGAGTAACCGCCTCCCGCTAAAGCAATTGTAGAAGCTCCATCTCCAATTAATGTAGCAGCTTATAACATCCCCCTCGGGGGACTGAACTACCAGAATTCCTTACAACTCGTGCCCCATAGCCTTTCTCTTTGGCTAGAATAGCTCTCAACATCTTTCCCATCTCTCCTTCGCTCTTTATGGCAACTAGTGAAATGTAAGCTAGATTGCCCCTTGGCTTTGGGTTGGGATACGTTGAATCCGTTCTGCTGAGTTCTATTTGAACTACTCCTTGCCCCTGCCCTTTCCTCTTTCTATCCGGCTAGAGAGTTGGATAGATGGCTTTATCCTTTCTCGGGTTCCGGTTCTAGGGTTCGAGAGAGAATTCTTACTAGTTTAGTTGGAAGGGAAGAAGGTAATCAAATCAGTAGAATGCTGCTTTCCGTACTATCGGTTGTTCACATTCAAGCATGAGTTAGTTCAGAGTCGGCAAGGGGAATCAGAGAAAGGGCAGTTTAGTCAACAATCATGACCATGGGAACATTTGTTCGCTTTATAGGCACCCCCGGATCCACTAGTCATCGCCTTTGAGCTGGGAAAAGCCTCTAGGCCTGGAGTAGGCTATTCCTGATTCAGTAAAGGAAAGAAGCCTTGATCCCAAGACTAGCTGCGGATTCTTCCTTTTATCCGGACTGACTCTAATCGTGATTTTTACTCTATTACTAGCGCCTCCCTCTGTCGCAATAGAAATCGAGAATAGAGGTGACTTCGCTACCTTTCTCGGTGAAGAATATTCATTTCTTTCCAGCTTTGGTCACATAGGCTTGAACCACTCCTGGGAAACATACTTTTCTATTCTACGATCGGACTTTGCCGGGCATGAGCTACTCTCTTCTAGCCTTCCTCTAACAGATTCAATGGCATCGCAACTTCTTTTTCTTTCAAGCATGAGTGACCAGTCGATTCTCTAATTAAGATATAGCAGTCAACCATCAAGAAATCATCAACTATTTAATCGGGGATGAGCTCTATGGCTAATTCGTTCGGCTATTCTATGTTGTAAGGATCGACTTAAGCTTAAGCTAGAGCAGCTCCTTCAGCGGCTGGTAGTGAAAGGAACTGACGATCTTGGCTTAGATGGCTTTATCCTGGGGAACTTCATTTATCGATAGTCAAGGTACCCGAAGTTAGGCAATCAGCACGAATTCCTTTAAATGGATCCCTCTCTCTTCAAGTTCAAGCTAGACTATAATATATACTAAGACAAGAAGGGAGAGAAAGCAAGTTTAGGAATGCCCTTGCTTAAGAGGAAAGACTTCTTGTTACATGAGAGGGTATGTACTGTCAGAACGAAAGGGGGAACGAACAAGCATTCATCTCTACCTCTCCAAGCGACTACTACTAAGTGGATATTCTTTTTGGAAGAAAGACCACAAACTATCACGGATACCTCTATAGGGTCTCTCCTTTCTTTTCTAAGGTATGTCACTTGTCTGTGAAAGGCTCTCTCGCCTACTCTACAAAAAGATTCAATATGAAAAAGAAGACGCACCTGGGATCGGATACATCTTCAATCCTTGAATGTCGGTTTTGCCTTTGAGTCAGTCAATCGATGAAAGAAAAAGTCGAAGGGGGCAAGGTCCTTTCCTTTATGAACCCGTAACGAAAGGTTCCGGTGAAGAGGTCTCGTAGCCAGAAGTCAATCAATCCACCGGTTCATTTTCTGATTGATTAGAAAGATCAACCCCGGCCCTAGTGAGAAGAAGATGGTTAGACGCCAATTGAAAGAGTGGTAGTTTTATCCATGATGACCGGGTGGCTCTCTTTGCCCTTTCGATCTACTTCCTAAACTAAAGGAAGATCTAGCTGTGGATGATGTCCCAGCTGGAAAGTAAACCTTTTCATATTCATGCCTGCCCTATTGGAGATTCCAACTATATATGCATTTATGCATTTTCTTTTTATGCGACAGGTATGTGACCTTAGGAATTAGGTTCGGGAGTTGCTTTAGCAATTTAAGCTGGCTCCAGGTGTCAGTAATAGAAAAAGATTGGATTGGGAAAGACCATGGAGGTTGACAAACCAGTGCTGTTGGGGAAGCCTCTCATCGAGAAGAAAAAAGAAAATAGGACAATAGCTGACTAAACCTCTGAGCTCTTTTTCTGTAAAGATCCTTTTCTTAAAGGGACATTTCCGCACTCATTTCAGATCATAGAGGTCGGGCTTCAGTCGAACAACCTTCTCCCTCCCTTCCACCGATGAAACTACTCTTGCAAAGTAAAAAAGTCGTATAACGTTCCTTCCAGTCGAATAGAATCTATTAAAGCAAAGCCAAGAGGCGATAGTGGATCTGTCTGAGGGCATCTGGAATTGTCTGTTTCGGTATTCACTCTTGTAAACGGTCGCAAACGCTCATCTGTCCACGAATAAGGTTCCCTTCTTTTATTCAAGATAGCTTTTATTCAATTAGGGCGAATACCCCCTTTTTTCCGAATTTATTTATTGTATTAAAAGATATGCTACTTCCCGGTCGAGATGTCTGAGGGAAACTTTTTCGGTATCAACAACTGTCGCAACGGTCCTGTAACTGTGGAAAAGGGTCCTGTGTTTCAATCACTTGAATCGGTTTATTAGTTATTATATAATATTATAACTGTAGGTTCGGCAGTACAGGGTAGGTGGGTGCAAAAGAAAGATAAGCTTGAGATGCTACAATAGCTTCAGCCTGATCGATCCGCCTTTAGTATTGGTTGGTAAGTTCCCTTGTTAGTCTCTATCGCTAGAAGGCCCTTTCTTTTTAGTGAAAAGGAAACTGAAAAAGAGCTTATAAGGTAAGCCCTTGCTTGTTCTTGTGCTTCCGTTCAATATCTCCCCTCTCCATTCTTTGAGTTCGCATTAACATTTCCCATTACTCTGTCTTGTAGGGCTTGTAGGGCATTTCTATGTAGCAAGAAGCTCTGTTCAATCGGGAACTGAAGCACGAAGAACTATCGATAATAGCGCCTTTCTTTTAGGCATAGAAGTCAAACTGGAATGATACCATCCGGGTTAAGCGATTGAAGTATTCATGACTTCCCTCTCTCCTGTAGTAGCACTCTATTTACTAGTACTGATTAGTACTAAACTCGCTTCAAGCTCAGTTAGTCAAGGAATCCGGAGATAGGTTCACCTGTTAGAAGTTTCGATCTATGGGCTTTCTTTATTTAGTAACGAGCTTTGTTAAAGAGATTAGAGAGGGGCAACGAAAGAGAAAAGGTTTTCTTTTAAAGCTATGGAGTGAATTCAGAATTCAAGAGGAAAGGATTAGTTGTTTACTTTTATAGAAGCTAAGGCAAGAAGTCAATCACTTTCAGTATCTCTTGCTTCTTTGGTTAGTTCAGTACGAGTGGCAGGCTCAAACTGGCACAGGCAATATATATATAATAATAAATAGGCGGTAATAAAGTCAAGCTTTTGCCAGAGGATGAGTCTTTCTCCTCCGCTGTGAACGCTATTATCTCAGAAGCTCAGGCTGTTGCACGCCTTACATCTCAGATTGCATCTTCGCCTCCACGAAAGAAGAATCAAATAAGTCAAGTTCCATGGGCATCCTCCGAAGTATCATCTCAATCCTGCGCTTTCTAAGGGAAGGCTTTAGCTTTCCAATCGTAGGCCTGGGCCTTCTTTCTTGACCCTTTATCGGAGAGGCAACCGTCTTGTCTTAACTGTCCCGAGCTACCGTTGTGGGTTGTGCTCATTAAAAGAGTTGTCCTAAATGCCCCTTTTTAGCTGTCGCAGGAAGTGAAGCAAATTCGACCAAAGGACAAGTCTGTTCCTCCTTCGTTTTCTGTTCCCGATTCAATCTTCACCTTTCCTGAATGAAGAAAGAGAGTGAAAGAGAAGATATCAGTGCAATAGGTACAGAGGGGAGAGAAACTGTCTTCGTTCGGTTCGGCAGAAGAAAGCCGAGAAAACAAATAGGAAGAGCACTAACTAATTAAGTAAATATATAAAAGCTATCACCACCTCGAGCAGTAAAACAAAGTCGTTATGGCTAGGTTACTAACATAGACAACTATGAATGGTATTCATTGACAGGAGTGACCGCTTTCTAGTCGTAGTTGGTACCGCCCCTGTTCACTTCAGCATGCAAGGAAGACCTTCGGGAAGAATCAAAGGTTTTCTCCTCTGCAAAGCTATCAATGCTTTAGTCAAGATCTTTAGCAGTCGATCGTTCATTTTCTCTCGGGAGACATGGCTTCAATTCAATCATTCTCTCCGGCTTTTGAGATAGTCATTTGATAGAGTAGCCTGGTTGGAAAGGATCTTGTACCTGCCATGTCAAGGTAAGGGCATCTCGCATATCAAGTTACTCTATCGATTATCGATAGCGTAATATAGCCCAACACAGAGAAGGAACAGGGTCAGTAGGTAATTCATCTTCGTTTGTTTGACTACACCTTCGTTTAGCAAATCTGATCTTTATTCGTTCTTCTTCTATTAGAATTTCATTATTTCATGATGCATAAATCCTTTTTAAAGTAACTACAACCAGCTACTGCTACGATACCTTCTCATCTCCTTCGATTAGTTCCGTGTGGGGCATCCAGCTGAGAGACATTAGCTAATATAGCCAACCCCTTTGCGTAATACCTCTTTCTTGTTCTGTTGTTCGAGGAAAGGCAGGGCACACATCGCTTTCTTCTTCAATCTCTCATCTAGATAGAGGCCTATTCCTCGCCATAACTGGACAATTCTCTTCTTTTTACGGGGCATAGAGAGTCAGCTAAATGCACAGCCCTTTTGACCCTTTAGGAGGAAAGCGAGTTAGCTGGAAGGGCGGACCCAGAAAGAAGAGAGGAGGGTTCACCACCAGTCAAGAAAGGAAAAAGTTGGTTCAGCATGGCAAGCGCAACCTCTCGCCTAACTAGCGAAACATCCTGCTTGCACGACATTGTCTGACGATAACCTTGCCTGACCGCTTCCGCTCTGACTGAGCTGACCGCCGCACCTGACTTCTATATCCCATTATCCATAGATCTCCTTCCTTATCGTTGCCGGTCTAAGCAGAAGGTTGCTAAGTCAGATGTCTGGTGAACACATTCGTAATGAGTATGGGTCTAGTAGGTGTACTAGGAAGGAAGCGAGGTACTGAGTTTAGCGTCGACAAGGCAAGTAGTGGATCTTTATTATCAATGATATGGGAGACAGTCAAAGCATCAGTCTCAGCATCAACAGAAGAAAAGGACTGACCGACCGCCGTTCAAGAGAGATCCCGAAGGCTCGAACTTTTTGCTAGCTTTGAAACATGGGCCGAAGGAAAGAGGAAGACCAAACAAAGTCGCGGTCAAAGCAAAGAAAAAGATGCCAAAAAAGATTCACTTTAGCTTCTAGCTCGCTTAGTGTAGGTTGCTTGCAATCCTGACATCCCGAGTTACAGTTTGGGGGATTGATTACGTGGCTGAATCTCCCGTTAAGGAGCTTTCCTACGTTCCTGTCCTTGATGTCTCTCTCATTCCGAGGTGAGGGTGAGGTTGCTTGCAAGACTTTCGATAGCTGGCTCGGCCGAACGGAATCACCGATCTAGATACTAGA